AATGGGTCAGGTCCACTTACTTTTTCTTTATTTAGAATTTGATAGTGGGTGTTATAAGAACATTGGAGAAATAAGAACACCTTGGTTTGTCGATTAATAATAGGAATTGTATATATAGAGTATTATAGAATATTTCTGTTATGTCCCAGGACAAAAAATTTGTGAATAATGAGACATGAGGAGGACTACTATGTCACTACAGGTGGACTACTCCTAATACGTGCAATTAGTCATTTTGCTAATCAATAAATGTTCAACTTCCTAACTTAAAGTCATAATAATAAGAATTCGTTATAATGGTGGTTATCCTTTTCTTTTTAGAAAAAATAATAGAGATATTTTCCGCTGAAAAACGAAGGCTAAAACTTGAGTTTAGTGGAAAAAAAGCCCTTTATCAGATTTGAACCGATGACTTACGCCTTACCATGGCGTTACTCTACCACTGAGTTAAAAGGGCCGTTTTATTCAATTCATGAATTAGCCATTTTTTTTTCATTATGAGTCTACTGCATATATGTATATATGTACTATATGTACATAATATATACGTATATGCATAGGAGTTCATTCAGGAACAATAAATTGGATTTACTCCAAAATAAGATTATTATTTTGAATTTTTTCAAAAATTCTAAAAAAAAAATCTTATTTTGGATCTAGTCATACCATTAGACTATATTGACAATTCCAAAAAACTGCTCATACTATCATCATAGTATGATGATGGTCGGGCGTATATGCCCCTATCGTCTAGTGGTTCAGGACATCTCTCTTTCAAGGAGGCAGCGGGGATTCGACTTCCCCTGGGGGTAGGGTACTATGAAAGGAAGTTGATCATAGATTATCGATAAGCCTAGAATGAATTCTTCCTGGGTCGATGCCCGAGTGGTTAATGGGGACGGACTGTAAATTCGTTGGCAATATGTCTACGCTGGTTCAAATCCAGCTCGGCCCAATAATTCACCGCTCCATGAATATGATATAACCAATTTGTCTTCCATAAATGGAAATGCCTAATCCGTAGAAATAAAGAGAAAGAATCAATTTTTTTCTCTATCCCTATTTTTCTCTTTCTGATCTTTCTAAGGATCTAATTCATGATACTTTACTTAATTAAGTAAAGTATCATGAAAAGCAAACAAAAAAGTTTAGTTCTTTTTTCTGATTGATTATCCACTTTTGGCCGTAAAATAATTATTGGTTACTAGTAATCCGTGTCACTCTCACTATAGCCCATATTATATGTGGATATGATATCAGTATACCATTCCTGTCTTTCTTACAATACGACGACTAGGACTAGAATGTTCTTATGATTACATTAAGAATATGTAACATTAAGAATATGTATGCCATACACTTCGCTGGGATTGTAGTTCAATTGGTCAGAGCACCGCCCTGTCAAGGCGGAAGCTGCGGGTTCGAGCCCCGTCAGTCCCGAACTAGGATCCGGTGAATTTATCAATTTATCTCTCTCTTTTCACGGAAAAGGGGGACAGGAAGCAAGACCTAATCCCCAGTGGGGACCCTTATTTCTTTTGTTTCTTATTTCGCATTTATCATCACACAAATATGGATACGGGAATTTCAAATCTTTCCACTACTCCCGATTGATAAAGGAGAGACATATCATATGTACATTAGTACAATTGGTGGTATTACTATATTCAGTATTTTTAGAGATACCATCCTCGTCTTACTTTCTTTTTCGATTGTTCTTGATCAATGAAATGGAGTAGAGTAATCCTATTTTACCGGGAGTACATACAAAAATGGTATTCGTTTATTGTACGATGGACAATGAACTTAACATAATTACCCCGACAGAGTACTTTTCAGGTTAAACCACACCTTTTCTAGTTCTGACTTTGTTTGTGTATCCTCAATGACTAATTGTAAACAATCTATCTCATTCTCATTCAAATTGCAGACATCATTTTTGATGTATGCATTCCAGTACAAATAAATACAAGAAAGAGGATACTAATAAAATAAAAGAAAAGACCGAGCAAGGACCCTTTTCAGTAAATTTGTTGGAATATTTGATCTTTTTTATTTAATCCCTTTTTTTTCATCTCACCTCGTTTGGGTCTGTGTGTGACCCATAGAATACCGGTCATATAATACCTCATAATTGTAAGTATAATACACAGGAAGGAGAGTTGTATAAGATAAGGAAGACAGTAGGTTATAGAAAAGAAAAAGTGGAAGAGGATGAAAAATCCAATGGGATTCCTGATCCAATAAAAAATCCCATTTCGTAATTAGTATGGATAAAGGATTTTCCCATGTTATACTATTCAATTCTCGACGATGAATCGATTTGATAGATCAGATATTGTTATTCATAATATTGATCCTATTCAGTATCATCAGGATCAATTCATCCCAATGAATTTACAGGAGTTAAATTTCTCATCTCTATGGGATTACATCCCGAGTTATTGCGAAGAAAAAAATAAATAAATAATGAAATTATGGAAGTCAATATTCTCGCATTTATTGCTACTGCACTGTTCATTCTAGTTCCTACTGCTTTTTTACTTATTATCTACGTAAAAACAGTCAGTCAAAATGATTAATTTGAATCTGAATTATTAGTTCTTATCAATCCTTTTTTCAATGATTGAAGAAATGAAAGAAAGGGATTAAAAGAAAATTCCAAGTCTTAAATGAAAAGATCTGGTTGGAATCATAAAGTGTGGTAGAAAGGACTATATATAGTCCTTTCTACCACACTTTAGAGTATTTTATATTATCTAATATTGTATACAATGATATTATCATATAAAGTTGTATTGTATACAGATATAGACTTTATCTAAATGGAGGGTTTATATAGATCAATTTACAATATGTATGTATATGATGTATTAGATGTACATCTAATCTAAATAGTAGACTAGTACATCGAAATAGCAGTCTAATTCTATTTCTTTTTTTCGCTACATCCACTCGATTTCGATCAACCCAAAATAATCGAAGGCCAATTCTTCTAATTCCTAGGTTTCTTATAATTTTATATATAGGTTCCGGGATCCATCAAAAGAATCAATAGAGGAAGAATAGTATAGGAATATACTATAGCAAAAGAAAACAAAACCAAGGAATTTTTTTGATTTCCCATCCCAAGAAGTCATTGATTGAGCCATTAACAGATCATTTACGAAGTTCTATGGTAACTCCTTCAGATTTTGAAAGGAAGTAGATTAGTAAAGGGGACTCGGACCATTTTTCATGCTTAAACATGACATGAGATGAGTCAAAAAAGCATAAAAAAATCTCTAGGAGTCTAAAATGTTAAATGTATGATATGTGGTGGATCACTCAGCGGAAGAAAGATCAAATTTTCTTATGTGTAGAACCTCTTTGGACAACCACTAGTCACTTCCAGTAGAAAGTAAGTATCGTCGTAATCTAATAGCAGAACGATTTGTTCTTAGAACAGTGAAAGTAAAGAAAGAGAGAAACAAATAAAGAAAAAACTAGGGATTGGTTTTTTCTCGTTGTAATATCCATAATTCTGGTAAGAACAGGTTTATCCAAACAGAATATTTAGGAGGAATTCGGTTGGAAAGAATTTCCTATCATGCGTAGATTTGAGTTTTGAAATACAACTAAACTATAGTAATCATTCGTTGTTTGATCGAATGGTTATTATTCATTATTGTCTTTCCAGTATAATTTTGAAAGAGAGACAAGCTTTTTAAAAATAAAGCTTCGAAAAACGATCAATGCAAAACGATCAATTAAACAATTGATACAATTCGATTACTCAATCGATTACTCAATCGATTACTCAATCGATTACTCAATCAATTATTAATATACCTAGAGTCCACTCCTTCCCCATACTACGAGTGAAAGGGAAAATGTAAAGACTACCATTAAAGCAGCCCAAGCGAGACTTACTATATCCATGTGAATTATATCTCCTATTTCTATGAAGGAATTATTCCATTATTGATCAATAATCATAGTAGAATCAATGGCGCAGAGTCAAAATAGGATTCTGACTTAAGGCTATTGATGAACCAATTCAATGAATCCACTCGTAACAGATTCTTTATAGGATTTCTGGTAGAATTGGGAAGTATTAAGTAAAAATATGATACACACACCTTTTCCTTGCAAATTGCAAAGGAATGCTCCTAATGGAACATGTGGGAATAGTAAGACCTATTGTTTGTTTTGTTACCCTTCTTTCATAAGAAAAAAAATATACCATCAAGATAGATAACTATCTATTGGATATCTACATTTCCTATTTGATCTAAGCCTTACTGTCTTTCTTTCTGTGAAAGAATGGGGAGACATCACTACCATTATTACATACATTTTTTTTGTAATCTCCTTACACGACCAAAGAAATCTTTTTTTTTTTTTTTACTTTGACTCTGTTATTCTATAAGATAAGAGCCGACCAACCATCCTGATTGAATGTTTGAGTACTCGGAGTCTCTCATAAGTATGGATACAAAGTATCTTCAGTCCTTTCCACAACTCCTAAATTGATTTCCCATCAGTCTATCCAATCTAATTCCAGACAGAGTCAGTAGACCCTACGTTAGTGTAGGTAGTGTAAGATAATTAGGAAGTCTTGATAGTCTTTCGTATAATCTTTTCTTCAATCCTAGGAGCAAAAATGGAATGTCCTTTAGGAACCTTTGGATACCAAGATTTCTGACCTCTTACTTTCGTAGTTCTGGAATTAATAAGTAAGCCTTACCTCATCCCTATTGGTATATCTGTTTGGGCCGCTACCCAGAACCCAAACAGAACCAGATTTTGAGAAAACAACTTACAGTCTTTTATAGAACTATGTATTCTATAAATCAAGTATCGACAAGCTCCGTCCTTTGCCTTTGCTTATGCAGGGCAAGAATTTGTCGAGTTCTATTCTATCAGTAGAATAAGAAATTCTAAGTATTTTGTTGATCAGGCGACACCCAGATTTGAACTGGGGATAAAGGATTTGCAGTCCCCTGCCTTACCGCTTG